AATTAATGGGTTCTGCTAAGCTAGCTATATGTTGTGTATTGTCGACGATTTCCACATAAGGCGGTAAGATCATATCTTGAGCAGTTACATATCCAGGGCCCATGGCGCAAATCGACGCGCCACAAGTTCCATATAGATTACTTCTCAATACAATTTCTTTCAAATTCATTATAATTTCGTGGACCGACTCTTGAATACCCGTTATAGTCGAATATTCATGCGGGACATTCTCAGATTTTACGCGTGTGATACATGTTCCTTCTATTTCTCCAAGCAAAGCTCTTCTCATCGCAATGCCTATTGTGTCGGCCTGTCCTTTCATAAGTGGAGACAGAATAAAGCGCCCATAATAAAGACGTTTACTGTCTGTTCTGGATTCAACACACTTCCACTGCAGCGTCCGAGTAGATACTGTTACTTTCTCTCGAACCATAGTAATAATATTTTATTTGATTGAATTATTTATTTCTCTTGTTTCTCTTGAAATTTCTTCACTCTTCATTTCTACACACGTCTTTTTTTGGGGGGTCTACAGCCATTATGTGGCATGGGGGTTACATCCCGCACAAAAGTTAATAGTATACCACTTCTACGAATAGCTCGTAATGCGGCATCTCTTCCGAGACCGGGACCTTTTATCATGACTTCGGCTCGTTGCATACCTTGATCTACTACTGTACGAATAGCATTTGCCGCTGCAGTTTGAGCGGCAAAGGGCGTCCCCCTTCTCGTACCCTTGAATCCACAAGTACCGGACGAGGACCAGGAAATGACCCGACCCCGTACATCTGTAACGGTGACAATAGTATTATTGAAACTTGCTTGAACATGAATAACTCCCTTTGGTATTCTACGTGCACTTTTACGTGAACCAATACGTACATTTTTACGTGAACCAATTCTCGGTATAGCTTTTGCCATATTGTAGCATCTCATAAATATGAGTCAGAAATATATGGAATATATCCATTTGATGTCAAAACAGATTCTTTATTTGTACGTTTATTCCTTTGGTGAGTCTGATTATCCTTGTCTTTGTTTATGTCTCGGGTTAGAGCAAATTACTCTAATGCGCCCCCGTCTGCGGATTAGTCGACATTTTTCACAAATTTTACGGACGGAAGCTCTTATTTTCATATTTTTCATTCCTTATCTTAATTCTGAATCTACTTCTTGTTAGAAAATAAGTTTCTTGCAATTTTTCATCTCGAATCGTATTGAATAAAAACACCTAATCTTTCGAATCCTTGTTTCGGAGTCGATAAATTATACGTCCTCTAGTTGAATCATAACGACTTACTTCAATTTTGACTTTATCTCCCGGCAGTATCCGTATAAAACTACGTCGGATCTTTCCTGAAACATAACCTATAATCAGATCTTCATTATCTAACCGAACCCGGAACATACCATTGGGAAGCGATTCGGTAATTAAACCCTCATGAATCCATTTTTGTTCTTTCATTTCAGGTAAAGCCCCCTTGAAGTATCAACTAATGTAGGAGAAACGATATTAGACAACTCACCCCTTTCTTTTTTTTTTTACAAATAGGAAGAGGTTTCGGATCCCATTTGGATATTAAAAGGATTACCATATATAACATAAAATTTCTCCGCCGATTCTTTCTAGTCGAGCCTCCCGGTCTGTCATTATACCTCGAGAAGTAGAAAGAATTACAATCCCCATTCCACCTAAAATTCTAGGAATTCGTTGAGAGTTAGAATAGATTCGTAGACCGGGTCGGCTGATCCGTTTTAAATTTAAAAAATTTCTACAGGTATGGGGTCTTTTCCTATTCCTTCTATTATGTCGCAGGGTTAAAACCAAAAAATTTTGGTTTTTTTCTCGATGTTTTCTGACGTTTTCGAGAAAACCTTCTCGAAAAAGTATTTTAACAATATTTTCGGTAATATTAGTAGATGCTATGCGAACAACTCTTTTTCTATCCATATCCGCATTTCGTATAGAGGTTATTATCTCAGCAATAGTGTCTCTACCCATGATAAAGTAAAATTTTTGGTGCCTCCAAATTGGATCTAATTAACATGTTTTTTTATTGGTTTATTAATATGAATTTTTCAAGGTATATGCGTGAGACATAATCTACGAATTAATCTAGTTCTTAATCTATTTCTTTTCAAAGATCCAAAAGATATCAGGCTCCCATTTTATAATACCTCGGGAGCTAATGAAACTATTTTAGTAAAATTGAATTGTCTCAATTCGCGGGGGATTGCACCAAAAATTCGAGTTCCTTTTGGATTTCCTTCTTGATCAATCACAACTGCAGCATTGTCATCATATCGTATTATCATACCGCTGTCACGTTTAAGTTCTTTACAAGTACGAACAATTACAGCTCTTACTACTTCTGATTTTTCTAGGTGCATGTTTGGTACTGCTTCTTTGATCACAGCAACAATAACGTCACCAATATGAGCATATCGGCGATTACTAGCTCCTAGGATTCGAATACACATCAATTTTCGAGCCCCGCTGTTATCCGCTACATTTAAATGGGTCTGAGGTTGAATCATATGAAGTTTTGAGTTTATTCTTCCACTGCAAAGGATGAAGAAAATAAAAGAAATATTGTTTGTCAAAAAAAAGAAACCTGCGGTTTTCTTTCATTCCCAAGACTCATTTGTGTTGGTTCTATATTTTTATCCTGAAATAATAAATTGAGTTCGTATAGGCATTTTGGATGCTGCTATTAAAATAGCCCTTCTAGCTATATTTTCAGTTACTCCGCCCATTTCATATAGTATTCGCCCCGGTTTAACAACAGCTACCCAATATTCAGGGGATCCTTTCCCCGAACCCATACGTGTTTCGGCGGGTCTTATTGTAACTGGTTTGTCTGGAAATATACGGACCCATATTTTTCCACCACGGCGTGCATTTCGTGTCATTGCTCGTCGACCCGCTTCGATTTGTCTAGATGTGATCCAAGCAGGCTCAAGCGCCTGAAGAGCATATTTACCGAAACAAATATGATTACCTCGATAAGATATTCCCTTCATTCGTCCTCTATGTTGTTTACGGAATCTAGTTCTTTTGGGGTTATAATTGATGGTTGTTTCGGAAGTCCATCTCTACTACAGAACTGGACGTGAGAGTTTCTTCTCATCCAGCTCCTCACGAATAAAAGGATTCAAAATGGAATTGCAATTAATTTGCATAGATATTAGAACATTTTTAGAAAAAATTGGATAAAAAATCGTTTTTTTTTTGGAACGTCCTATTAAATCTTTATTTAATTTTGTCTTTTATCCAGGTTTACCAATTCAAAAAAAAATTATCGCGGGCGAATATTGACTCTTGCAATCTCTATTTCAGTCCTAGCACTTGTTCGTCATTTCTCCGAATAGATGAATTGATTTCCGGTTCATTTCGCCATCCCAACGAGTGAATCATTAAGATTCATTTGTTCAATAAAATCTTTTGCATTCACAGGTTCCTTCGTCCCCACCACTTCGTACTAAATGGTTAGGTCAGAATTTTACAACGAAGCTTCTAATCCAATTTATCCTTGAGTCAATCTTCTTAGTCTTTATTGGCTCGAAGCTCTTGAGTTTTTTCTTCTATAATCTATAAGAAGGATTCATTTAATATTTCATTATGGATGAATCAATTAGTATTGATGCTTTATTACACTGTTATGAGAGGACTCATAGACCTTACATATTGGAATTCTATATCATTGATATTTTTTTCTTTCTTTCTCTCACCCTTCCATTTATCCACACTCTTGTTCTGTATTTTGTTTTAAACTTAGAATTCATTAAAGTTTAATTGTAAAAAAATTTCAGTTGCTACAAAGATATGACCGATTTGGCATATCTTGACAGGTTCTTTAGATCCAGATAATATGAAGCGATGGGTTGGTTTTCATACTACTGGGCCGGTCTTTTTTTAATCCCAACCCCCTAAAACCAACGAGTCACACACTAAGCATAGCAATTATATCAAAACAAAAGGTCAATCTAATTTTTATTCAACCCTATAGAATTCAAAGAATTAAAGAATTCGGAATTTGTTTGATTGGCCAGAAAAAGAATGAATGAGTTTCTCCCTTTTTGTTCTATCGACGGAAAAACAATGAAAGTTTTGTTATTCCTCTCCCTTGTCTATAAAAATCCAAATTTTGATGCCTAAGACCCCATAGATAGTCCGAACTGTATAGGAACAATAATCAATTTTAGCGCGAATGGTTTGTAGGGGAACCCGACCTTCTCTGATCCATTCGACACGTGCAATTTCTTTTCCGTCGATACGCCCTGCAATTTGTACTTGAATTCCTTTTGTATCTGCTTGTTCAGTCAATTCAATAGCCTTTTTCATTGCTTTTCGAAATGAAACTCTATTCTTTAATTGCCCGGCTATAAATTCTGCAAGAATATTAGGATTTCCATAAGGTTTTGCAATTCTTGTGATAGCAATGTTAAGTTTTCGGTTCACATAATGAAATTTGTTTTGTAGATTCATCTGTAATTCTTCGATTCCTCGCGGTCTACTTTCGATTAATAACTTCGGGAACCCCATAAAGATTATGACCTGGATCAAATCGATTCTTTTTTGAATCTCTATGCGGGCAATTCCCTCGGCACCGGAGGATATTCTCGTATTCTTTTGAACATAATTTTTGAGAAAATCTCTTATTTTTTGATCTTCTTGTAGACCCTCAGAATAATTTTTTGGTTGTGCAAACCAAAGGGAATGATGGCTTTGGGTTGTACCAAGTCGGAAACCAAGTGGATTTATTTTTTGTCCCATACTACCTCACTATTATACGCATCATCATATACCATAGTTGTCTTTTTCCATCTAGGGTTTTTTAACGAATCGAAAGATATCTCTTCATATTCATCTAAAGATATATCTTGCACTACAATAGTTATATGACAGGTAGCTTTTTTTATCGCATAACTACGTCCTCGAGCCCGTGGTTTTAATTTCTTCGTGGCAGTACCCTCGTTAACCTCAGCTTTACGAATTA